TGACATTGTTGTTGCTGTAATCAAGGAAGCAGTACCCAATACGTCTTTAGAAAGATCAGAAGTGATCAGAGCTGTAATTGTACGTACTTGTAAAGAACTCAAACGTAACAACGGCATGATAATACAGTATGATGATAATGCTGCGGTTGTGATTGATCAAGAAGGAAATCCAAAAGGAACTAGAATTTTTGGCGCAATCCCCCGGGAATTGAGACAGTTAAATTTCACTAAAATAGTTTCATTAGCACCTGAGGTATTATAAGCAGAAACCATGATATATATATATCATTTGTGAATGAAATAGATTACTTAATAGATTATGTCTTACACATATACCTTCTGTAGTAATTAATTTTATTAATTATGAAATAATTATCTCATTCTATTAGTAGTATATTATATATATGTATATATAATTTTATATAAAAAAAAATATTTTCATATTTCAATCTCATATTTGAAAATAAATATCAAATATTGAATATATATTTGAAATAAAATTTCAGAAAAAAAAAGTAAAAAAAAAAAGAGCATGTTGATTATATCGAAAGGAAAGGGCAACATAGATTTTCCTTTATTATGGGTAAGGACACCATCGCTGACATAATAACCTCCATACGAAATGCTGACATGAATAGAAGAGGAACGGTTCAAATACCATCTACTAACATCACTGAAAACATTGTAAAAATGCTTTTACGAGAGGGTTTTATTGAAAACGTGAGAAAACATAGGGAAAGGGACAATTTTTTTTTAGTTTTAACTCTACGGTATAGAAGAAATAGAAAAGGATCATATAAAACGAGTTTGAATTTAAAACGGATCAGTACACCTGGTCTACGAATCTATTCGAATTATCAACAAATTCCAAGAATTTTAGGAGGGATGGGGATTGTAATTCTTTCTACTTCTAGAGGTATAATGACAGATCGAGAGGCTCGATTAGAAAGAATCGGCGGAGAAGTTTTATGTTATATATGGTAATCTTTCTGATATCCGAATTATATTATATGAAATGCAAAACTTATATAAATTTTTGTGAAAAAAGAGAGAGAGAGAGAGAAAACACAGGTCTCTGATATCACTCCTCATACTTTAATGAATGCGTGAAAGGGGTTTAACAGGAATAGGAATAAAAAAAACAAACGGATTCATGAGGGTTTAATTAAATTATTGAAAAAATTTCCAGAGGTATGTTCCAGGTTCATTTTTATTTTCATAATGAGAATATGATTCTAGACTATCTTTCTGAAAAGGTTCGACGTACTCTTCTTTTATACGTATACGACAGAGAAATCGAAAATGAAAGTATAAGTTATTTTATTACACTCACCGTTTTTTCAGCCTCAACATTTTGGGGTACGATTTTTGAAGTTAAAAATGAAAGGAAACCATATTTTCTTCCAATTAAATGGATTCGGGATTAAGTTAAGGAATGACAAATATGAAAATAAGGGCCTCTGTTCGTAAAATTTGTGAAAAATGTCGATTGATCCGCAGGCGAGGGCGAATTATAGTAATTTGTTCCAATCCAAGACATAAACAAAGACAAGGATAATATTTCCACAAGAAAGGGCTTTCAATTATAAAGGACTGAATGCACAAATAACAATATTTAAAAGATTTTTAATTTCAATATAAATTACAATAAATTACATAAAATTATATACGATTATATATATAAATCATATTATTTTTATTAAGATATATAGTATATAAGATATCTAGTAACATATTTGAATATATACAAATTTCAAATTATTGAAATTCTAAATTATATTTATATATATTATAACTATTATAAGTATAATAGATATTTTTTATATTTTTTAAAAATCGAAAATTCCATTTTTGGTAATTGTATTCTATATTAATAGAAATAGAATACATAGATATCGAATACAATTAATATTCTATTAATTGTAGTTTCTAAAAAAAAAAAAAAATAAAGCATCCGTTTTTGACATGAAATGGATATATCCATATACCTCGGACTTCTATTTATGAAATAACAAAAAGATAATAAGATATGGCAAAACCTATACCAAAAATTGGTTCGCGTAAAAATGGACGTATTGGTTCTCGTAAGCATACTCGTAAAATACCAAAGGGAGTTATTCATGTTCAAGCAAGTTTCAACAATACCATTGTGACTGTTACAGATGTACGGGGTCGGGTCATTTCGTGGTCCTCTGCTGGTACTTGTGGATTCAAGGGTACACGAAGAGGAACACCATTTGCCGCTCAAACCGCAGCAGGAAATGCTATTCGACCAGTAGCGGATCAAGGCATGCAACGAGCAGAAGTCATGATAAAAGGTCCCGGTCTTGGAAGAGATGCGGCATTAAGAGCTATTCGTAGAAGTGGCATACTATTAAATTTTATACGGGATGTAACCCCTATGCCACATAATGGGTGTAGGTCCCCTAAAAAAAGACGTGTGTAAAACGAAAAATAAACATAGAAGAGATTGGATTTCAAGAGAAATAAACAATTCAAG